TATTTCTTATTCACTGGTTTGTATATATATTTTTTTTTTCAAAGGGGACAATAAAAAAGCACATTATTTTAAACCTAAATAGAAATGTTTTTGAATTAGTATAATCCTTCATAAATCTTTGAAAAGAAATATATATTCAAATAAAAAATTAGAAGTGATTAAAAAATATTACTAAGTTACTGTCAAAAAAAATTATTTGTCTATTTTTATTACTACTAAATAAAATTTTAGTGTGATTTTATGCAGATACAGAAAAAGTGAATTATAATTCCGTATTACAATAATTTATATACATATATTAAGAATAGAACAAAGATTTACACGAAAAAAAACAAATACTTAAATATTAATTATATAATAGAAAAAACTTTACCTAAAACACAGTTATTTTAATTTGATTATTTAGGATTGTTAAGGAATAGATTTTCATCATGGAATTTAGTGATTGTCTTCCCGTACACTAAGCGAGCTTTTTTATTTATATTTGTAAGAACAATTACTATAAAGCGATATTTTACATATGATGTGAAGAAATCTTATAATTTTTTTGATAATCTAATCTATCAGTATAGATTACTTAAATGAGTACTCTCGTACGGATTTCAAACGTTAAAAAAAAGTAAAAAAAAAGTTGGATTTTAAACTTTTGAATGTCTTTTTTGTTTTGAAAATAATATATAATAAAATTTGAAAGAAAAAAAACTCGATTATGGAGTACGATAGAATAGAATAATAAATGTCTTTGACATCCAATTAGACCACTGAAATTTTTTTTTCATTTTTGAATGGCAGTTCCAAAAAAACGTACTTCTATCTCGAAAAAGCGTATTCGTAAAAACATTTGGAAAAGGAAGGGATATTGGACATCGTTGAAAGCTTTTTCATTAGGGAAATCACTTTCTACAGGTAATTCAAAAAGTTTTTTTGTACAGCAAAATAAATAAAAAACACTATAATAATTTAGAATTAGCTTAACTAAAAAACCAATTTTTAAAAATACATATAAAACTAAATAGGAACCAAAAGAAGAAAAAAAGACAATATATAGGTAAAAAAGGTTCACATTTTTTTAGTTCCAAAAAGGGGATTCGTATGTTCCCCATCACTACCATCACTACCTTGATACAATAATAAATAAGATACAATAATAAATAAAGATCTTTTATTTCCTCTTAATGAGGAAATAAAAGATCTTTAAATTAATTACTTTAAGTGATCAAAAAATCTTATGTTTGTACAATATAAAAATATACATAAAAAATATTTTGAAGAAGTTTTTATTTTTCGAAAAAGCTTTTTTTATCATATAAACGAAAAAAAAAATGATAAAGAGCATTTAGAATTTTGTCTTTGGGTTGAAGTTCCAACTACTTTAATTTAGTTACATTTTTCAATGATTGTATTCTAGAAAAAATAGAAAGGACAAAAAGTGAATTTAAATAATTTTAAATAACTTAGATAAAAAAAAAGATCTTAATTGAATTAAAACCCCAATACCTATTTCAAAAAGTTTTAATTGATTTAATCAATTGGAAATTTGAATCAATTGGCTTCTTTATTTCAATTTTAATCTCGACGATTGAATCAAAACTTGTTAATATTGTTTTGAACAAGTTGCCGCTATGGTGAAATTGGTAGACACGCTGCTCTTAGGAAGCAGTGCTAGAGCATCTCGGTTCGAGTCCGAGTAGCGGCATAAGATCTTCTAAAAGAGATATTATAAGTTTTATAATCAAAATAATACCCAACTTTTTTTCTAAAATCGGGTAAAACCGAGTATTAATTTATTAATTTTTAACAAATTTTTTATGATTTTTTCAATTTTAGAGCATATATTAACTCATATATCTTTTTCGGTCGTTTCAATTGTACTGACAATTTATTTTTTAACTTTATTAGTTAATTTAGATGAAATCATAGGATTTTTTGATTCATCAGATAAAGGAATCATAATTACGTTTTTTGGTATAACAGGATTATTATTCACTCGTTGGATTTATTCAGGACATTTTCCATTAAGTAATTTATATGAATCATTAATTTTTCTTTCGTGGTCTTTTTCAATTATTCATATGGTTTCCTATTTTAATAAAAAACAACAAAATCACTTAAACGCAATAACTGCGCCAAGTGCTATTTTTATTCAGGGTTTTGCTACTTCAGGTCTTTTAAACAAAATGCCTCAGTCTGCAATATTAGTACCAGCTCTCCAGTCCCAGTGGTTAATGATGCACGTAAGTATGATGATATTAGGCTATGGCGCTCTGTTATGCGGATCATTATTATCAATAGCTCTTCTAGTTATTACATTTCGCAAAGTCGGACCTACTTTTTGGAAAAAGAATATAAAAAAAAATTTTTTATTAAATGAATTATTTTCTTTTGATGTACTTTACTACATAAATGAAAGAAATTCTATTTTACTACAACAAAACATTAATTTTAGTTTTTCTAGAAATTATTATAGGTATCAACTGATTCAACAATTAGATTTTTGGAGTTTTCGTATTATTAGTCTTGGATTTATCTTTTTAACCGTCGGCATTCTTTCAGGAGCTGTCTGGGCTAATGAGACATGGGGTTCATATTGGAACTGGGACCCAAAAGAAACTTGGGCATTTATTACTTGGACGATATTTGCAATTTATTTACATATTAAAACAAATAGGAATGTTAGGGATATAAATTCTGCAATTGTGGCTTCGATAGGTTTTCTTTTAATTTGGATATGCTATTTTGGCGTCAATCTGTTAGGAATAGGTTTACATAGTTATGGTTCATTTACATCGAATTAAAGTAACAAACAAAAAGGAATCCAAATATAAATAAAAAAAAAGCATCTATATCTAACTTCATATCAGTTAATAAATCTCATTTAGTTTTAGTAGTAAATCATCAAGAACCTTTTGAATCAAGTAGTACAATGATTCAAAAGGTTCTCACAATACAAATACCAAAGACTTCTGATTACAATTCACTTTAATGCTTTTTTTTTTTTTTGTTGCCTGAAAACTATCCATAAAAATAATTAGATAAAATGGATTCGACCTTGTCACTTGCTAATGAGAGCACAAAATCAGGATAAATCCCAATACCAATTATGGGTATAAGAATAGAGATTGAAAGAAATAACTCTCGGGGTCCAGAATCAAAAAAAGAAAAGTTTTTGACATTAATTAACTTGTATCCATAGAACATTTGGCGTGACATAGATAATAAATATATAGGAGTTAATATCATTCCAATTGCCATTACAAAAATAATTAAAATTTTGAAAATTAAGAAATATTTTTGGCTGGTAATTATTCCAAAAAAAACAATTAATTCTGCAATAAAACCACTCATGCCCGGCAATGCAAGGGAAGCCATCGATAAGATAGTGAACATTGTAAATATTTTTGGAATGGAGATAGCCATTCCACCCATTTCATCAAGATAAACAAGCCTAATTCTATCATAACTCGTTCCTGCCAAGAAAAAAAGTGCAGCGCCAATAAACCCATGAGAAATTATTTGTAAAATAGCTCCATTAAGTCCAGGATCCGTTATAGAACTAATACCTATAATTATAAAACCCATATGAGATACAGAAGAATAGGCTATTCTCTTTTTTAAATTACGTTGACCGGGAGATGTTGAAGCTGCATAAATTATTTGGATTGTACCGACTACCATCAACCAAGGAGAAAACATAGAATGAGCGTGGGGTAATAATTCCATATTGATTCGAACCAACCCATATGCTCCCATTTTTAATAAGATTCCAGCGAGAAGCATACAGGTACTGTAATGTGCCTCACCGTGGGTGTCAGGTAACCAAGTATGTAAAGGTATAATCGGTGATTTGACGGCAAAAGCAATAAGAAATCCAATATAAAAAAGTATTTCGAGTGTAACAGGATAGGATTGATTAGCTAAGAGTTCTAAATTTAATGTTGGTTCGTTCGAACCATATAAACTTATACCTAAAACTCCTATTAATAAAAAAATAGAACTTCCTGCCGTGTACAAAATAAATTTTGTAGCTGAATACAGACGTTTCTTTCCACCCCACATGGCTAAAAGTAGATAAACGGGAATTAATTCTAATTCCCACATGATGAAAAAAAGTAGAAGATCCCGAGAAGAAAATGATCCTATTTGACCGCTGTACATTGCTAACATCAGGAAATGAAATAATCGGGAATCCCGAGTAACTGGAAAAGCCGCTAAAGTGGCTAAAGTAGTAATAAATCCCGTCAGTAAAATCGTTCCTATAGAAAGTCCATCTATTCCCATTCTCCAGTAAAAATCAAAAAAATTGATCCATTTATAATCTTCGGACAGTTGAATTAATGGATCGTCCATTTTAAAATTATAACAAAAAGCGTAGGTCGTTAGAAGAAGTTCTAAGATACAGATGCATATAGTATACCATTTATTGACTTTATTTCCCCTATGCGGGAGAAATAACATTAATGAACCAGCAGATATTGGAAAAACAACAATTATTGTTAACCAAGGAAAATCATTCGTGGTAAAGACAAGATACACCAGGTCCAAAGAACGCGTACTCAAAAAAAATATATAAATAACAAAATATAATTTAACTTTTTTGAGTACGAGTACTTGTCAATAAAAAAAAATAAAATGTATTCCAAATTTATTCAAATGAGGTTTTCGGTAACGTATCAATAAGCTAGACCCATACTTCGAGTTGTTTCATGCCATAAATAAACTCGAACGCTCAAAAAATCCGTTGGACAGGCGGATTCACATCTCTTACAACCAACACAGTCCTCGGTTCTTGGAGCAGAAGCTATTTGCTTAGCTTTACATCCATCCCAAGGTATCATTTCTAATACGTCTGTAGGGCATGCTCGGACACATTGAGTACATCCTATACAGGTATCATAAATTTTTACTGAATGTGACATAGGATCGATAGTTTTTTGAATGTCATAAATTTTCAATCTAGTAAACTTCTAACTGAATGATATATTAAAATACTAGATGAAGCAATGATTTCCTTTAATAGACTTTTTGTAATGAATTCTGACTCAATTGATAAAAAAAGGGGCTAAAATACTTTGATTTCTTAGATTTTTACAAATATAATTCTAGTAGGTCATAACCTATCCTATATGCAAATTTTAATCTATAATTTTTTTATTTATGTTACTTATTTAATAAGGTCGATTGGTTTATGCGAGTTGATTTTCTGTTACGATAAATTGACGAGACTATAGCTAATCCAATAGCTGCTTCAGCGGCTGCAATTGCTATAACAAAAATGCAGAAAATATCCCCCTTTAGTTGGGAATTATCAAAAAAATCAGAAAATGTTACGAAATTCATATTAACTGCATTGAGTATAAGTTCAAGACACATAAGAGCCCTAACCATATTTCGACTCGTGATCAATCCATAAAGACCAATCAAAAATAAATAGGCACTCAAAACAAGTACATGTTCGAGTATCATTCAGCAACTCCTTATCAATTTTGATTCATTTCAATATGAAAAATACTTCACCGGATTCCATCAACTAGAATATAACAAAAAAGTACGAATAAAAACAATATGAGGTAAAAAATTTTCAAATATATATCAAATATAAAAATTGATCCTTAAAATATGAAATAGTATTCAATCAAATTTAATTGAATGGACGGAAAAAATCCTAACATACACAAAGTTTTCTTTGGTCTTTACTAAATTAGAACATTTTTTATTGACGGGCCACAGAAATTGCACCTATCAAAGCAACTAAAAGAATTATTGAAATGAGTTCAAATGGCAGAAAAAAATCGGTTGATAAATGAATTCCTATTTGTTGACTATTACTTATTAAATCTTGCTCTAGAATTTGGTTTAATTTTGTAGTCCAAATAACCCCGTACCATGACGTATCGAGAATAGTCGACATTAATAAAAAAAGAATAGTTGTACAAACCAACGAAGTAATCCCATTCCCAACGGTCCACAGGTTGAAATCGGTGGAATATTCTGAATCATTCATGAACATCACAGCAAATATGATTAAAACATTTATGGCCCCCACATAAATAAGGAGTTGTGCAGCAGCTACAAAATGGGAATTTGATAGAATGTACAATAAAGATATACAAACAAGAACAAATCCTAAGGAAAAGGCTGAAAATATTGGGTTGGGAAGTAATACCACTCCCAGACCTCCTACTAGAAGACCGGATCCCAGAAAAACTAAAAGAAAATCATGTATTGGTCCAGGCAAATCCATTATATTATTAAAATAAGAAAAAAATCGAAATCCTTTTCATGACCTTATTAATTTAACCAGGAAATTAGTTTTTAATATGTTTCTAATAGAGTGAAATTAGAATCTAATGGATATTAATTGATGTAGATACAATTATTAGACAGTTTCTCTTTTTTTATTCTAAAGTGTATTTTCAACCTATCTATTTCAAGAAAGTAATTACGAATATATTATATTAAAAGAATGCGCCTTAATACTTAATATTATTATATAAATACAAGTTTTTAATTCAATTCTTTATATAAATAAAACTCGAACACTTTTGAATTCTTTTTTTTTATCAAATTAAAGGGTTTACCCCATTTTTTGTTTGAGGTGAATTCAAAATTGTTCGAACAGTGTAATCGTCAATTACTGACATTGGTAAACGACCCAAAGCTATTTGATTATAATTCAATTCGTGACGATCATAAGTGGAAAATTCATATTCTTCAGTCATTGACAAACAATTTGTTGGACAATACTCAACACAATTACCACAAAATATACAAATTCCAAAATCAATACTGTAATTAAGCAATCGTTTTTTTCGAATATTAGTTTCCAATTTCCAATCAACAACAGGCAAATCTATAGGACATACTCGAACACATACTTCACAAGCAATGCATTTATCAAATTCAAAATGGATTCGCCCGCGAAAACGTTCTGATGTTATTAATTTTTCATAGGGATATTGAATAGTTACAGGTAAACGATTTGTGTGGGATAAGGTAATCATGAAACCTTGACCAATATACCTTGCAGCTCGTAGGGTTTGTTGACCATAATTCATGAACCCGGTTATCATAGGAAGCATATTGTAATTATCTCTGAATAATTTTATCTTTGTTTCTTTCTCTTGTTTAAAACAACTAATGAATTATATTGGATTCGTTTTCAATTTAGAGTGAAAAGAGTTGGAAAGAAGTTGTTAATAATAGATTACCAAGGGAAATAGGTAAAAGAAATTTCCACCCAAGATTTAATAGTTGATCCATTCTTAGCCTAGGTAAAGTCCATCTTGTTGCGATAGAAATGAACAAGAACAAATAAGTTTTAGCTAATGTAATAAAGATACCAATTGTTGTTCCAAAAATTTGATCCCTTTGAAATAGCTCCAGAATAGATATATACGGAATAGAAAAATTCCAACCGCCTAAGTATAGAACTGTTACAAATAATGAGGAAATTAATAGATTTAGATAAGAAGCAACGTAAAATAAACCAAATTTGATACCTGAATATTCAGTTTGATAACCTGCTATTAACTCTTCTTCCGCTTCTGGTAAATCAAATGGTAACCTCTCGCATTCTGCTAGGGAAGAAATTAGAAAAATGATAAAACCTATAGGTTGACGCCACAAATTCCATCCCCAAAAACCATATTTTGATTGTGCCTCAACTATATCAACTGTACTTAAACTGTTAGATAATCCTAGTCGGCGATAACATTACTATTTTCACCGCTATTACAGAACCGTACATGAGGTCTTCGCCTCATACGGCTCCTCTGGGGCCGTAAATAAATCTAAGGACCTGATTAGTCTCATTTAGATGGATATGATGTGTTCTAAAATGGATTAAATATATCTGGGGTCCCGAATTATACCAATGGAATTCTGTCTGCTCGAATTCTAAGAATCAAAAAAGCGCTTCGGAATTCATCTCATCCTTTACAAATTTGAGTTTCTATTTGTTGAGTAATAACTTAACCCTTTAATAAAATACTCCTTGTAAAAATAAAAAAAAAGTATTTAAGCCCATCGTGGTTTTCGATTACGAAAAATAATTAGACCTCCTATTAGTTTCTTATTCATGACAGAAATTCTATTTTATTTTCGAAATATATCAAAAAAAAGATCCTTGTTTCGTTCCTATTCTTCTTTCTTTTTTAGAAAAAAAAAGTTGGTGGACTTATAAAAAATAAAGGATTATTTCGTTTCTGATAGTCATTGCATTTGTCGGTGGATAGGAGCATACTCTGAATCGGAATCTTGGGGAGTACTGTCTGATCATTTCTACTAATTTCAAGCCCCAATTAACCTTCTTTTTTTTTATCTTATGTTATGCATAAATATCCTTTTCAATTTGGTTAATCTCTATTACAAATTCTTTGTGTATTTTGGTGTTTCTAACCATCCACTCACTTTTACCTAATTGCCGCTCACTTTGTAATACATGTATGTTAATCTATATAACTGATAGTGAAAACGTCATCCGGTTAATATATTTAACCCGCTTCAAGCCAGGAGGACTAATCAACCAACCTTGGGGTAAAGTGATTCTTACACTTATGTTTATTTCCGGTTAACCTTTGTACATAGGAAATGAGACTCAATTTTTCTTTTTACTGCAAATTTCTAAGCAGTTTTTTTCACTCATATATAACTATCAAATTCCTTTTATTAAGATTAATTCGAAAGATAACTATATCTATTCCGTTGTTTAACTCATTCGTCTAGAAGAAACGGAATAGTAAAAATAAACGTTTATGTTTCAACGAATCGCACGTAGAGATATTGATAAAACACATAGAGTTAATGGTATTTCATAACTAATCGATTGGGCAGCAGCTCGCAGACCACCTAAAAAAGAATATTTATTATTTGATCCATATCCTGACATAAGAAGTCCAATAGGAGCAATACTTGAGATGGCAATCCATAAAAAAATACCGATATTGAGATCCGCTAAAATAAGGTGATTGCTAAAGGGAATTACTGAATAACTTAGTAAAATTGAGATAACTGCTATAGATGGTCCAATACTAAATAAAGGAGTATTTCCTCTAGATGGACGAAGATTTTCTTTGAAAAGTAGTTTTATCCCATCGGCTAGAGCTTGAAGAATTCCCAACGGGCCTGCGTATTCAGGTCCAATACGTTGTTGTATCCCTGCAGATATTTCTCTTTCTAACCACACAATTACTAGTACACCTGTTATGATTCCCAATACAAGAAAAAATATAGGGACAAATATCCATATGAGTCCATAGACCTCTTTTAAAGATTCCAATTTAACAAAAGAATTTATAGTTTGGACTGCTGTTGCATAAATTATCATTTTAACGATCAACTTCTCCCATAATTATATCTATGCTACCGAGTATCGTCATAATATCAGCCAATTTCATTCTTTTAACTAGTTCAGGAAGAATTTGCAAATTAATAAAACCCGGTGGTCGGATTTTCCATCTCCAAGGAAAACCGCTTTGATCTCCTATGAGAAAAATTCCCAACTCCCCTTTTGGAGCTTCAACTCTTACATAAAGTTCTTGTTTCGATAATTCAAAAGTAGGAGAAGGTTTTTTACTAATGAATCGATATTCAAAATCATTCCATTCTGGATTCCTTTTTCTATCAAAGCCCCTGCTTTCTAAATTCTCATAGGGACCCCCTGGAAGTCCTTCCAGAGCCTGTTGAATAATTTTTATGGATTCTGTCATTTCGCTAAGTCGTACTAAATAACGAGCTAATGAATCTCCTTGTTTTTGCCACTGAATTTCCCATTCAAATTCATCGTAAGACTCATAACGATCAACTTTACGAAGATCCCATGGTATTCCGGATGCGCGTAGCATTGGTCCGGATAAACCCCAATTTATTGCTTCTTCCCCACCAATAATCCCAACGCCTTCAACCCGTTCTAAAAAAATAGGATTTCGTGTAATGAGTTTTTGATATTCAACAACCTCTGTTAAAAAATAATCACAAAAATCCAAGCATTTATCTATCCAACCATAAGGTAAATCAGCTGCTATTCCTCCAATACGAAAAAAATTATGCATCATTCTCATACCGGTGGCAGCTTCGAAGAGATCATATACAAACTCTCGTTCTCTGAAAATATAGAAAAAGGGAGTCTGTGCACCAATATCTGCCATAAAAGGGCCGAGCCATAACAGATGAGAAGCTATACGACTCAATTCCAGCATAATTACTCTGATATAGCTGGCCCTTTTAGGAACTTGAATATTTCCCAACTGTTCTGGTCCATTTACTGTTATTGCTTCTGTAAACATAGTAGCTAAATAATCCCATCGCGTTACATAAGGTAAATATTGTATAATTGCTCGGTTTTCTGCAATTTTTTCCATTCCTCTGTGTAAATAACCTAATATGGGTTCACAGTCAACAACATCTTCACCATCTAGAGTAACAATTAAGCGAAGAACACCATGCATGGATGGGTGGTGAGGTCCCATATTGACTATCATAAGATCTTTTCCTGTAACTGGTCTCTTCATAAGTTTTTCCTTGATTCGTTCTGGCATGAATTAGATTACTGAATAAAGAAGTTTATCAAAAAATTCAAGATCTAAAAAATTCACTAATTCACAATTTTTGAATTTAACGAGTTTTTAATTCCCGAATATTCAACTGATTAATTAATTCTTTATAACGTACTCTATTTTTTTTTGACAAATAAGCAAGCAGTCGTTGACGTTTTCCCAAAATTTTTCGTAGACCCCTCTGAGATAAAAAATCTTTTCTGTGTAATTCCAAATGTGAAGTAAGTCTTCGTATCTTATTAGTGAAACTAAATACTTGAAATTCAACAGATCCCCTGCTTTCTTCTTTTTGTTCTTCAAATGAAATGAATGTATTTTTTATCATAAAAAGAAATCCTTCCCCTTTTAATATGAATTGAAAGATATTAATTTTACTGATCAGTAATAATAATGGTAGTTTTTTTGTACAAGTTTATTCTTAAAAATCTAAATTTAGATCTCAAAAAGGAGGATTCTATTAATTTATTTATGGATCCGCTCTAATTGGTATTTATGTGATTGATTAAATAACTCTCATGTATAAAGATTTAATTTAAAACAATCCCTCATATTTGTGCATATAGTTATTTTCATATACCGTAACTTATTATATATTTTCATATACCGTAACTTATTATATATTTTCATATACCGTAACTTATTATATATTTTCATATACCGTAACTTATTATATATAGTAACAAAGTATCTATCATTAATGAATTGGAAATCGCGTATACATGCGTATTCTTATCATACTGAAATTAGTTCCGTTAGTAGTATTAAACCAATAGCGATTCATACAAGCTAAATCTTCTAATCTAAATTTGGGCCAAAGAAAGGATTTTAAATTAATTAGGTTATTTTTCTCCTTATTAAGATCTTTCTTTTTATGCAAAACTGTGGTCAAGTTTTGAATATTCTTATCAAATCTTGAATTTCTATCCCTTGCAGTTTTTTTTTTTAAGTTGAAACAAATTAGAATGCGAAATTCTCTACGTCGTTTAGGGGATAGAATATTTTCAGGGACAAAGAAATCATAATGCTTTTTTTTTCTATTTACAGTTTTGTTTTGATATTTTGTCTTGGATTTTTCAAAAATTTTTTTATCAATATAGCTTTTTTTTTTTGATCTTTTACTTATTTTGTGTTTATTTTTATGAACCAATGGAATACCTATGGTTCTATATATAATAAGTTGTCCGTCGTTTTGTACAGACAAACGGACAGGTTCAATAATCAATATTCCCTTTTTCATTAATTTTGCAAAAGTGAAATTTTTCTCAATCATCAGAATGTCTAGGCTCATCTCTCCTCGTTCAATAGACGATATCGCTATTTCGTTTGGATTGTTTAGTCTAACCAAGAGACAGTATACTTTTACATTATTGAGAATTTTTTGATTAAAAAAACAATTCCATCGTAATTGAAAACGCGAATATCTTGTGAGAAATAAATCAAGTTCCGCTTCTGTATTGCTTTTGTATTGTTTTTTATTTTGACGTTTTTTTATCATTGATTCGGCAAAATTTTCTTCAATATTTTTTTCTTGGTTTAATAGAGCCGATTCGGGATTTCTTTTTTTTTCTTTATCTGATTCAAGCTCGAATTGACCGGCCGATTCTTTTTCTTCTTTATTCAGATTATAAAATCGAAGGGATTTTTTTTCATTTGATGGTATAAAACCTTTTTTCTTTCGAGTGAGCTTTTTATTAACATTTATGTTTTCATTAAAATTTAAAAGAAGTAATTTGATTGGGATGACCCACGGTTTTATTTTATATGTACTAGAAAATAAGAAAAATTCCGGAAAGAAAAAAAATTCAAAATTTGTTATACGATGATTTAGTATTTCTTCATTCATTCCCATCCAATCAAAAAAGAAACTTTTTTGATTAGCAAGATCCGTCTTAGTTATTTTATCAATTCTTTGATAATTCTGAACTTTAGTATTAATATATTTTTTTTTACTCTTGGTATTAACCCAGGGTTCAATATTTACTTTTTTTGTAAACCAAAAGTTAAGAATTCTCCAATCCACATATTTTCGATGCCAAATTTCCCTCATACCCCGAATATTATATTTTTCTAGACAAGAAGAGACTAAACAATTATCTAGGGCAATGCCTACATACATGTCAAAAAAATTTTCTGTAGGATGAATAGATTTATAGCAAAAAAGATTATATATATAATCTTTTTTAAAATTATGTTTTGGATTTAATACTGAGTCGGCCTCAAAAAAATTTTGTTTTTTGTAATTATCAAATTTCTTTTTTTCATATGAATCCTCTTTGGTTAAACTTGGGTTTAGAACTAGAGAATCTTTATTTATTTTCTTTTTCCAATTTTGGGTTACTAATCTAGCCCATGCAATCTGGGGTAAATTGTATTGATAATGACTTCGTAACCAGTTTTTCCATTGATTTACTTCGGAATTCAAAAAGGTTTTATTTTTCAATTCATAATGAAAGATTCCTTGTTCTTGAAAAAAACTCTTTATTTTATTCTTAACAAAAAAGGATGTTATGCATATGTTATATTCAAGAACATCCTTTAATTTCGAAACGTTACTAACTTTTATTTGGGATAATTTGTAAAATACATATGCTTGGGATAAAGAGCAGAGGTCATAACTCATTTTTTTTTTATTGGATAGTAAATTTTTTATAGTCGAAATAAAATAAATAGTATTTTTTTTTTTTTCTCCTTTTTCTTCATTCTTGTAAATAGATTTATCAAGAATTGTTTTTATTGATTCAAAAAAAAGTTGTGTAGTAATTTTTGGAATATTAATGATACCTAGAAAACTAGCTATAGATAGTTGTTCGATGCAAAATTTAAAAAAAAATATGGATTTACGAATTAATCGGGTATTTTTTCTTTTGAATGCCTGCCAAATTTTTTTTGATGACTCAATTTTTTTAGAATCATAACGCAGTTTGGTACAATTATTAGTTAAGTTTTGTTTTTCTTTTGAAATTTCTTCTATTTGATTTCTGATTGTCTTTATTCTATCAATCAAATTTGTAATTTTATTTTCGCTAAGTGAAGAATTTGTCCACTCCATGGATTTATTTTGAACAGATAGTTCATGAATAATCTGATTCCTTATTATTGAATCTTTTTTAGTTTCATTTAATTCATATATTTCTCTCGGGCCAAATAATGAAATTGGATTTCGTTTTGAAAGGTCTTTTATCTTGCCTTTTATAAAAATAAAGTTTTTGAGAATCCAGTTTTTTATTTCGTTTGCGACTTTTAGGAAAATTGTTGCTCTTTCTTTGAAAATCCTTAAAACCACCAAAGACTTCGTTTTGAGTTTTTTTATTCTTTTTTTTAATTCTTTAGAAATAGGTTCAAAAAAAGAAGGCTTTCTTTGGGCAGAACCAAATGGTAGTTCGGTTTCCATTCCCCAAACTGTTAAGAAACAAAAATCATTTTTTTCTCCTTTGTCTTTTGTTTTTTTTAGTCGAGCCTTCTGAGATGCTTGAAATTTAGATTTATGCCAGGGTTTAAGATAAAAAGGAAATAGGATTTTTATCTGAATACCATCCGTTAACCAGTTTCTTGGAAATTCTGTTTCGGATAGTTGAACCCCATTATAAGTGCATTTAACATGCATTTCACGTTTCCAATCCTTTAAATCCTCGGACCACTCGGGAAATTGAAATAATAACATACGGACGCTATTTTTAATTAGTATCAATAAAGGTAATATAATATATTTTCTAAGAATCGATTGAGTTACTAAGAGAGAACCTCTTATTATTTGAGCAAATAGGAAGCTATCCCAAGTTTCTGCAATTTCTATCCGTCTTTTTTCTTCTATTTTTGATTGTTCTTCTTCTTTTTTATCAAATTTTTTTTTTTTCGTTTGAGATATGAAATTTTTAAGAATTTTTTTTTTTAGTCCCCAGATATCAAACGAAAAAAAAAAAAGCTTATCTATTCTATCAAAAAAAAAGGGGGAATGTACTTTTGCTTGAAAAAATTCCCAAATAACTGTTTTACGCCTTTGGGAACGCATGGATCCTTTAATTATCTCTCGACGAAAATCAGATTGTTGTGAATAACGGATCAAAGCCATTTCATCTTTTTGATCAGAATTTTGATTCTCTTTGAGATTAGTATAAATCTCGTCATGTGGCTCTTTATCAGTAAAAACCACTACACGTTTTGCTTTTCTTGAACGAATTCCAGGCTCCATTGGTACATTTTCTTCATTTTCGCCTTCCAATTCTTCCAACTCACTTATTAATTTGTATGACCATCGAGGAACTTTTTTATTGATTTCATGGAAATCAATAAAATTTTTTATAAGCGTTTGGTCGTTGCTATCAGTTCTAACGATATCAAATAAAAATTTGAAAATTTTTATTTCTTCTTCTGAATTAAATTTTTCTTCTTGTTGGGGTTCTGAAAAAAAAGAAAGTTTTTTCTCTATTGACAAAGATTTTCTATTAAA